TTATTTCCGGGGGAAAGAGAAATCTTAATTGATAATTTTCCAAAATCGATTCGTTATGCTTTTTTGGACATACTACTGATAGAAAAACTAGATATAGATTTTTATAGCACCAAAAAAAGGTCTATTAAAAATATCAAATCATCTGAATTTTTTGGATATTCTATGCGATCAGATGACAATAATAGAATAGTTGATGTGTGGAATATAAGAAAATCCTAAAATATTTGTTTGAATCATCTCGTTCTTCTGGATGCTGGACCTAAAATTACTCGAAGGAATAAATGTGATATAAATATATTGGATTTGATTATATCTGTGAATCGTAGTACACGTTGGAATATTCTTTATCCGTTTCGGTCTTTGTGCGAAGATAATGAACAATATATAAATATATTCTACAATTTTTTCCGATCCGAATCATTGATAACAATAATAGATCGTTTCGCTTTATTAATTACCAAACCCGAACCTAATGAGTTTTGTGATCATAGTTATAAGAAGCTTATTTTTCATGTAAATCATATAATGGAAGAATTTTATAATGAAATATATATATTATTATTATTATCCAATGACAAGAATAGGTTAAACGATAGAAATTCGTCTTTTTTATCATGTATTTCACCAAATAAAGGTATTACTAGTGAGAATAATGAAAATCTACCTTGGATCATTCGGGAAAAATTGATAAAAACTTCTTTTAGGGAAAGTTTAGAAAGATCTCATATAGCAGATAGCGAAACTAATAAATTAATTAAAAATGAAATTAATATACATTTTAAAAAATTATTAAATAGATTATATTTAATAAAAAAATCATACTCTCTTTTAAAGAATCAAATTTATGTACTTTGGATAGAAAATGAAGGTTTGGGTAATATCGCAAGGAATACAATTAACCGACATTTATTTAATTGGAGAGAAACTGGAAAAAAATGTTTTAATTATTCTAAGGTTTATAAAGGCAATAAATATGTCAATTGGAACGTGGATGTATGTGAATGGTCCAATAAAACTGGGAATTTAACAGAATTTCTAAAGAATTTTGTTTCTTCTAAAAATAACTTTTTTGGAATAGTATACAATGAAGTGAGCTCTTTCGTTAATGAAAATTCGAGTAATCGATATGTGAAACTTAATGATAATTGCTTTAAGTTTTTTTTAATTCGTGAAAACTTTATAAAGGTGTTTGAGTTTCTGATTTATAAGTTCAAAGATCTTTTTTATACATTGAGTTCTTTGTCAAAATTCATTGATACTAAAAGTATTTATTCAAAAAGAAATATTTTAGATAATCGTGAATTAGAATTTGAATTTTTGATCGATGAAAAATCGATAGCACCCTCGTTTCCGAATGGGATATCAGTAGATCAAATTATCATTGATGTATTCCACAACGAACTCAACAATGATATTGATTGCATAGAACCATTTGATAACGCTTCTTTTTCCATATTTAAGAATCAAGACAATTTGAATCCCGTGAAACTATTTAATGGGAGTTCCCTGAGAACCTGTTTTCATGAGGCAAATACATTAGAGTTTTCGGATTATTTGAATCATCTCCAGTTGGATCCCAATAAGAGATGGTCTTTCTTCTTCCTCCGCAATACGAAGAAAAATCCTATTCAAAACTATGATCTTACATATGAACAATTCTTAAATATTTTACCTATATATATATCTCCTTCATCTATCGTTGAAATAATATCTTTTCTCTTGAAAAAGGAAATTTTTTCAATTATTCGGTCACAGATATCTAAGATTTCTTCCCCTGAGTATCCAAAAAGAGGTTGTGATCAATTATTTGCATTTGTTTATAATTTATATAAATTAAATTCATTAACTGAAACTAATTCATTTATTCGTGGAAAAAGAAATATTGACTCTATTAGAAACTTTCCTATTATAGCACCTTTAACGGAAAAACAAATAGTAAATTTCGAGATTAATTACTATTACCAGTCAATTTTCGCTACAAAGGAGTTTGATGTTTTCTTGAATAAAAGGACTTTAAAACCGAAACTGAGTCTTATTCAAAGTAAATCTTACGAAAATAATGTGCTCTCTGAAATTTTCGGAAGAATTCGGAGTAGAACCGATGGGATGCTTTATCAGGTCAATGAATTTTTTGGAAGAGATATTCTAATGGAAGATTCGAGAAACGGGATTGAAAACGAGGTTATGGATAGGGGAAGAACCAATTTGAATTTATTCAATTCCTTCGGAAAAAATGAAATTATTTCTTTCTCAATTTTTTCACCACATCTAAAGGAATTAGTTAGAGAAACGAAAATGTATGTGATATCTCAAAAAGAGAATGTTTCTAAAAAATATAAATTACTCGAACCTTATATGCTGTGGTTTTTTACTCGTGAATGGTGGAAGTACTTTTATAATATATTCTTTTCAGAAGCATTTTCAAGGATATTAAACAATGATCATATTTCACATACTGAAAATGTAGGAAAAATAAGAATTGAAATAGGAATTGGTGATCAACCAAACAACAACCCATTATTTAATTTTAAATTCAGAAGCTCATTAATAACTCATTGGAATGATGAATATTTAATAATAATTTTGTTTATCCTTGTTCTCTTACTCTCTGAAAACTCGGACCATATTGACCTATGGAGACGCTTCGGAATATTTGAATACTTAACAAATTCTTTACAAAAATATCGTTTGGATGCGTTTATGTATCCTCATTTTGATACGATATATCATCATTCAAAATATCTTTATCCTTGGGTATTATATTATTCGGCATTCTTTAATTGGATATTATATTATTTGATATTATTTTATCATTTGATATTCCCTCATCGAATATTCCATTATTTGTTTAATAGAAGAAACAAATATATATATATATATATAATTTTATAAGGATAAGGATAAGAATAAATGGCTTCTACTATTTTATGATAAATATCAAATACTTTTGGAAAGAGCTTAATGAAGATTTATCCACAACTGAAAAAATTAAAGTATGGTTAAATAATAATGAAAGCTCGGACACTTTTTCGATAGAGAAAGAATTATTGATCCAGTCCCTAATAACAGAAAAAAGGGTTTTTCAGTATGGATTGAATACTACTTATCGTAATTCGTTGAATAATTATTTTGGTTATAAGATTACTAATAAAGAAGGGTTTTATTATTTAGTATATTTGGCTGAAAGCTATAAAAAGGATCTAATGAATTACCCGCTTAATCAATTTGATTCAGCGGAATCTCATAATTTCCTCGCGCTTCAGCAAAGAATGACTTCGTCGAATCTTAAATATAGAAAAATGATTTCTGTTCCATTTGAATTAGGATTATCCCTTTCCAAGGGGATTCTACTAATAAGTACCACGGAAACGGAAATAGAAAGATCATCATATTTAATAGAGGAGCTAGCAGTAGACTCTTGTGTTTCTTTAATACAAATATCTATGCAATATTTATATAAAGAGGATTATTCATATAGATGTGATCATTACATTATAGAGAATGAGATGACACTTTTTATGAGAATTCTGTGCCGATTAATCTCTGTCTTGGAAGCAGCGAAAAAAATGTCCCCTTCCATAATATGGATCAAAAATATTCATGAAGTGAATGATATCATAGTTAAAACTCAACTAGAACCTACTAAACCTAGTGTTGAAGTATTATCACGTCAATTACATTTATTATTAATTTCTTTCATCGAGATTGCCAATAATACTACTAGAAGTATGATTGTTATTGGTTCAACTCATCTTCCCGAAAGAATGGATCCATCTTTAATATGTCCAAATCGATTAGATAGATTAATAAATGTTCAAATGCTTAGTATCTCAGAACGGCAGAAAGGATTTCCTATTCCCATACGCAGCAAATGTTCTTCTCATCTAGATCATCTAGAGAATCTTGATTGGTCCTTTCTCAATGAGTTTGGATATGGAACCTTCTCTTATTATGCATTACGACATCTAGAATCAATTGCTAATGCATTTTTATTATTCGGTATTTCCCGCGATGAATGGGTTTTCTGCAATAATAAAATCAGAGCTTTTTTCTATGGACAAATCATTCCCAATGACGTTTTTTACAAAGCTTTTGTTGATAGTTTTTTCTATTGCGAAAAATATATAGATACTAGTCAAAATTATGAAAAACATCTTTATAAAGTAGGAAAGGCTATTGAGAACATAGTTATAAGAAGTATTAAAACGAGCCCTCTATGTGAAGGTAATTTTACTGACATTTTTTTGAAAAGCAATTTTAACGATTTGTTTAAATATTTAGAATCTTCTATTACCGAAAACGCTATAAAAGAATTTACTATACTATTATATATTCTGGGGTACTTAGCTGGATTAGCAGCTCGAGATTCTTGGTTTATATCGGAAGATAAAGAAGAAAATTCAATCTTTTTCGAGAATGAATATGAAAATTCTTTCGAAACAGTCTGTTCTTTTTCGGAAAATCTTTTGGTAGAATTTCCGTGGTTGGAAACATATCAACAAAATTCTATTAATAATGAAATCAATAATAAAGTAAGATTTGCTTCTCATCCTGAAACAAGAGTTTCTATGATTATAATGCAGATGCAAAAATTTTATACTTTTTCATACAGGAGGGCGGTGAGAAGACACGGAATGGCGACCGATACAGCTTTTAGTTTCAGTAAACGGCGTCTCGATTTTTTTTGCGATAACTTATATTGGATAGGAATACCGGATAACTTCTTTCAATTTGAATCTGAAATAGCAGCACTGTATGGATATGGAAAGAATATAATAAAACCGCTTTTCTATTTCAAATCTTTTCGTTATGGTTATAAGAGGTTCTCATATGAAAAATCACTAAAAATCTTAGAGATAATAGAGTTCCAAATGGAAGAGGTTTTATTTAAAGAACAATCTGTTGAGATCCCTCCATCGACGAAATATCAATTATCTTATGAACCGTTGTTATTTATTAGAAAACGATTTGTTTGGGATCCCACATATTTATCAATATTTGAAAAAAATCCCCCTGTTTTATTTTCACTTCGAGAGTTTTTTATGGATAAAGAAACGATAAAACAGCTTTATATTATTTACGAAGAAAAATTGAAAGTTTTAAAGGTGAGAAGAGATTTCAGAGACTTTTCTGTTTATTATAAAGAGGAAGAAGAAGAAGAAGAAGAAGAAGAAGAGGAAGAAGAAGAGGAAAAAGAAGAGGAAGAAGAGGAAATAAATAGCAAAAGTAAATTGAAAAGTAAATTCGAACGAAATTTTGGTGTCCTACTCGAATATGTATACGGAAAACACTCCGAAATTTTGTATGAACCCTGGTTGATTGAATCTTCGTCAAAGAATGATTTGTTTTTTACTCGTCTCGAATCATTAAATAATTACGAAGAATGGCTTGACGTAAATAGTTTATTATATACTTTCATTCATAGTACTCTTTTTGAAAGTTATAAATATTTATCAAATTTATTTCTATCTAACAGAATGTCATTGAATAATATAATGAAAATGCTTCTGAAGGATAGAAATATTTTTCAAAAGGAAATTGAAACTTTACTTAAAAGAAATTTCCAAATCGAACTCAGAAACAAAAAGATTTTGTAAAGTAAAGAAGGCGCTTCATTTACCTCCGTGTAGGCTAGGTCGTCTCTGCAAAGTTGGTTATGTCTCTCCATGAGATAGTAGGCATCAAGGAAGTGGGGAAATCAATATCGAGAATTAATTATCATAATATTGACTATGAATTATGAGAAAGCTACAAGAATAGTCGCTTAACTTAAGAAGAATATTCAATTAATAAAAGATAAAAATAAATTAAAAAAATAGGATATTTTCAAAACGAAAGTGGCAGTTCATGGGAAAGGTGGAATCGGTAAATCAACGACAAGTTGCAATATTCCAATTGCTTCAGCAAGACGTGGTAAACGAGTTTCACAAATTGGATGTGATCCTAAACACGATAGTACTTTTACCCTTACAGGATTTTTGATACCTACCATTATAGATACTTCACAATCCAAGGATTATCATTATGAAGATGTTTGGCCCGAAGACGTAATTTATAAAGGTTATGGGGGGGTTGATTGCGTGGAAGCGGGAGGACCACCCGCAGGAGCTGGGTGTGGAGGATATGCAGTAGGAGAGACTGTTAAATTGTTGAAGGAATTAAACGCTTCTTATGAATATGATATTATTTCATTTGATGTATTAGGTGATGTAGTCTGTGGAGGTTTTGCTTCTCCATTAAATTATGCGGATTTTTGCATTATAATTACAGATAATGGATTTGACGCATTATTTGCAACTAATCGTATTGCTGCTTCTGTTGGGGAAAAGGCGCGTACACACCCACTTCGGCCGGCGGGCTTGGTAGGAAATCGCACATCGGAAAGAGATCTTATTGATAAATATGTAGAAGCTTGTTCAATGCCCGTATTAGAAGTATTACCCCTCATTGAACATATCCGAGTATCTAGAGTGAGGGGTAAAACATTATTCGAAATGGTTGAATCTCAGCCCTCTCTTAACTATGTTTGTGATTTTTATTCAAATATAGCGGACCAAATATTATCTAAACCAGAAGGAATTGTACCGAAAGAAGTTTCCGATCGAGAATTATTTAGTTTACTTTCCGATTTTTATTCAAATCCTATCGGGAATAGGGAAGAGAAAAACGATCGAGAGAATTCGCTTGATTCTATGATAATAATTTAAAACTTAAATTATTTTGTTCATTAATCAAAGAAATATATCTATGTCAGTGAAAACATCTGAAACTCTCACTTTTGAATGCGAAACGGGTAACTATCATACTTTTTGTCCCATTAGCTGTGTAGCTTGGTTATATCAAAAAATTGAAGATAGTTTTTTTCTGGTGGTAGGTACAAAAACATGTGGTTATTTCCTGCAAAATGCCCTCGGAGTTATGATCTTCGCGGAACCCCGTTATGCTATGGCAGAATTGGAAGAAGGAGATATTTCAGCTCAATTAAATGATTATGAAGAGTTAAAAAGACTTTGTTCTCAAATAATAAAAAATAGAAATCCTAGTGTTATTATATGGATTGGTACTTGTACCACGGAAATAATAAAGATGGATTTGGAGGGCATGGCACCAGAACTGGAAAATGAAATCGGGATACCAGTTATAGTAGCGAGAGCAAATGGACTAGATTATGCCTTCACTCAGGGAGAAGATACTGTACTAGCTGCTATGGTACATCGTTGTGCCGAACGAAATTCCTATTTATTAGGTGATGAACGAAACCAAACCGTACAGAATCAAGCTTCACAAGATTCCTTTTTATTTTCCGGGAATAAGGAAGAGACTCTCGAACCTATTATGAATCCTAAGAAGAATCCTCCTTTAGTTATCTTTGGATCCCTACCTTCGAGCGTTGCTTTTCAACTTGGTTTAGAATTGAAACGCCAATCTATTCAGGTATCAGGTTGGTTACCTGCTCAAAAATATAATAATCTTCCATTATTAGGCAATGGAGTTTACGTTTGTGGTGTTAATCCATTTTTGAGTCGTACAGCAACAACTTTAATGCGACGTCGGAAATGCAGATTGATTGGAGCGCCTTTTCCTATCGGTCCCGATGGAACACGTGCTTGGATTGAAAAGATTTGTTCTGTGTTTGACATTGAACCTCGGGGCTTAGGGGAAAGGGAGGGACAAGTGTGGGAAAGCTTGGAAGATTATCTCAATCTAGTACGCGGAAAATCCGTATTTTTTATGGGAGACAATCTTCTAGAAGTATCTCTAGCACGATTCCTAATTAGGTGTGGAATGATTGTTTATGAAATTGGTATTCCATATATGGATAAACGATACCAAGCTGCTGAATTAGCATTTTTACAGAATACGTGTGGGAACATGTGTGTTCCCATGCCACGAATTGTAGAGAAACCAGATAATTATAATCAGATACAACGTATGCGTGAGTTACAACCTGACTTAGCCATCACTGGGATGGCTCACGCTAATCCATTGGAAGCAAGAAAAATTAATACCAAGTGGTCAGTCGAATTTACCTTTGCTCAAATTCATGGGTTCACCAATGCAAGAGATATTATTGAACTTGTTACTCGTTCATTACGACGTAACAATGGTTTAGAAGATTTTGGTTGGACCAGCTTAGTGAAAAGGGATAAATAATTTAAGAATGTAATACAATCTCTGAATTTCCGGAATATTTGGAGAATCTAAACAGAAGAAACTTATTAATCAGTAAAAATATTATATAAAAGATTTTATTAACGAGTTTATTATTCTTGAATATTTTTATTTATGTATGAAGGGAAGGAACAATACTAGTGTGGTCCGTATATGTGTACGGAAGTAAATACTTTTCGCTTTGTTATACATATCAATAACGAAATATACATATATATCTCGTTATTGATATATCTCATCGTAATTCATATAAAGTATTGAAGGCAGTGAATGGAGGTATTCGTCTTTCCAAAGGGACAAGTATATTGGTATCTCGGAAATAAAACTGGACGACCTTAAGATAGGTACTAAAGTCCTTTTTTCATATGTATATAGATAATAATGAATATACTATAATAATCTTATAATTCTGTATCATTCCTATGCTTGGAGTATTCCCCGGATGGTCCGAATCTAGAGATATTGATGAATCACCAGAATTTGAAGATATAAAAATATTTATTTAACGAATTAATAACACAATATTCTTTATTCACTAACAAATGACAAAACAAATATATATTTATATGCGATAACATAGTCTTCAATATTATAATTAAATTATCATACATAATCTATTCGGACCGTAGATATCTATCCCAACCCAATTTCGGACTAATGCTCTAATATATATATATTAGTAAAAAAAAAGCAAATTCATGAGGTAATGAATATTGCTTGAGAAAGTGAGGGAATCCATATCAGTGCACCGTTACTACTCCAATTCTTGAAATTATACCTACTTAATCAATATCAATCCTTGATTTTATTTTATTATCTTTTTATCTTTTAGAAATCTTTCTTTAAGCTTGACCAATGGATAAAAAATAGATTCTAATTTTAAATATGAAGATCAAAGTCATATTTCACCATTATATTATTAATAATATGAACATACCTGGTATTAATCCGAATGAATAATAAGATATTCTTCCTCCTTCTCCATATCTCAATACTTCCCCTCCGAAAAAACTTGAGATACCGACGCCATTGACAATCCCATCGAGGATCCGTTGATCAAGAAAAGAAATTATTTCAGCTAATGTTCGTGTACCTCAAACAAATACCGTATTGTAATATCCATCTATATAACCTCGGGAATACGACCAATTGTATAAGAAACTTGGAAAATAACCTAAAATTCCTTCTGATTGAGGATCCGTCTCTTTTTGTAGGTTCCGCGAGAGAAAGAGAGGTCCGTAAAGAATAAGAGCAATAAATATTCCCAAAAATGCTGTACCAACCGAAGTAGTTGCATTTATCCAGAATTCTTCAGAATCCATTTTATGAGAATAACTCAATGATGGATCCAGCCAATAGGATAATAAATCAAAACCCATTTTTTCTTTAGAAAGGGGAACTCCTATAAATCCAATGAACAAAGTGGGTATTGTTGGCACGAGTAAGGGAAATAACATTATATTATTTGATTCCTTGGGATATAAAGGATATTCTTTCTGAGAATAATGAGTCGAAACAGAAATCTCCATCTCTTCATCACCAGATTCTTCAATATTCTCTAGAGGATTAAATAATTCTAATTCTTTCGAATCCTTTTTATTTTGTACGAGTGACAACGCAAAATCCATTCCCTTACCAGAGGTTCTAATTTGATTTTCCTCCCATATAGAAACAGAAGGAGAAATAGAATGTTTGTTGGATGGGTTGGCACGAAAATCTCCTTCGGGAGTGGGGAAATACATACGGAACATATAGAATCCAGTTAGTCCTGCTATAAACCAAGCCATCCACCCGAGAATGGGAAAGTATAACCGACTATCGGTAAGAATCTCATCTTTGGACCGAAAACAAGCAAAAGGTGGAATACCGCAAGGAGAGAGTGTGCCTAGAAGAAAAGTGGTTCCTGTAATTGGCATGTATTTTCTCAAGCCACCCATAAAAGCCATATTTTGGCTTTTATCGGGACAATATCCAACAATAGGTTCCATAGAATGAATGACCGATCCGGATCCAGGAAATGATAGAGCCTTAGAATAAGCATGCGTAATAAGATGGAACAGAGCAGCTCGGTAAGAACCTATACCTGGAGCTAACATAATGTAACCTAATTGGGACATTGTAGAATAAGCTAAGACTCTTTTAAGATCTTTTTGAGCAAGAGCTATAGTAGCTCCTAATAGAGCTGTTATTCCACCTATCCGAGAGATTAGGCTCATCATAAGGGGTAAAGCTTCGAAGAGCGGGAACATTCGAGCCACGAGAAAGATTCCCGCTGCTACCATAGTAGCAGCATGAATAGGGGCTGAAATAGGAGTGGGTCCTTCCATAGCATCAGGCAACCATACATGAAGTGGAAATTGCGCGGATTTAGCTACTGAACCTGGGAATGGGGAAAGAGCACAGAAGGTAGCGAAAAATAAACTAACTTCATGATTGGCGAGCGACTTATTGAATAATTCAGATAAATCTTCAAATTCGGAACTGCCTGTTATCCGATAGGAACCTGAGATTCCCAATGATGATCCGGAATCTCCTACACGATTAGTTATAGAAGCTTTTTGACGAGCATTAGCTGCATTAGGTCGAGTGAACCGAAAACCTATTAATGAATAAGGGCACATTCCTACTAATTCCCGAAAGATATAAATTTGTATTAAATTGGGACTAAGAACCAATCCTGGCATGGGGGCATTGGAGAGACTGGGATAAGCGAAGAACCTTAGATATCCTTGGTCATGAGACATATGACTGTCACTGTGAATCGTAACCATAACTCCTATAGTAGTAATTGGTACTGGCATAATGGGAGTGAGTGGATCAATCAAATAACCTACTTCCAAAGTAACATTTTTATTGTGAATCCAAGACCATAAGTATCGATAAATGGAATTATCAGTAATTTGTTGCCAAGAAAGACGGGGAGGAATGAACATAGCTGTGCCTAGCAGTGAAATGCTGATAATAGCATATATACGACGAAGATTTTTGGTTGCCTTTGGAAAGAAAAACAATCCCAATCCTATTAGAATGGAGGATATAAGTGGAAATAAAGGTACCATCCAAGCATGATATATTAGTTTCATAGAAGATTCTCTCGAGAATGAAACTATTTCATTTTTGGTTTATAATTTACAATATAGAGAAAAAAGGGAATAAGTGAATGATGAAATTATATCCCATTTATTCAAAATCTTTATTCGAATGAAATTTGGATCAATAAAATCGATTCTTCTTCATTTAAAAAACAACTGAAATATTACTAAAAAAATTTCTCTTATTATAAAGTAATGAGTTATTATAAAGTAATGAGATTTTACACGTATCTTCCTAATCAAGAGATATTTTCCATTTCTATCAGAAAATTAGTTGTTCGTAGCGAAACTTGATGAAGGATGGAACAATTAGAAATATTTGCTTGTTCTACTCCAGTTACTAACATTTAATTTCGATTTTCCAATCTATAACCATTTCCTATTTATAAATCCAATTTTGTAATGAATGCATACGCAGTAATTGAAACCGGAGGTGAACAAATCCGAGTGGAACCAGGAAGATTTTATGATGTTCGTCATTCCACGTCATTGAAACCAAATCTCTCGAGCCCAAATACTAAAATACTAATCTATCGAGTATTAATAATTTATCATGAATCTACCATAAATCTTGGACATCCCTGGTTGGCAGGTGCAGTAGTGAAAGGAAGAATTCTGCAGTCCCGTCTTGAAAACATAATTACCATTCATAAAAAGCGTTCTGGAAAGAAAACATGACGTAAATTAGGACATCGACAAAATTTGGTTCGATTTGTAGTGGATTCCATCTGTCTAAATGGGAAAGATTTATATGAATAAATTAATTATTCATATGATACGATTCTCAATATCAAGATTATTGGAAGCATTTATTTTCTAAGCGTAAATCCTTCAATTATAAAAAAAAAAGACTATACACAAACTATACATGTTTCTGCAAGAATATACATATATATAGAGGCTCGTTATGGCGGTCCCAAAGAAGCGTACTTCTAAATCAAAAAAGAAAAGTCGTAAAACTGTATGGACAGAAAAAGCTAATCGGGCTGCGGTAAAAGCTTTTCCTCTAGCTCAATCTATTTCAACTGGTCGTTCCAATAGTTTTTACTATATAACAAAATAAAATCCAAATAATCTGAAATTGAATCCATTTATAAATCAGATGAATTACGACATAGATATAGATAAAGATACTGTATCTTTTGAAGAAAATGCTCCTGTGTATGGAAAAGAATAATTCTTCTATAAAAAAAAATAATAGTTTAATTTATGAATTTATGAATTTTATTAAACTATAACTATATATGAAATTATATATATAATAATATAATTTTTTTCTTCAATAAGATAAGAATATTTGATATGAAGATCCTTTTCTATACTTCTCCCTTTATAAATCCAAAATAGCTTTTCTTTTTCCTTCTTCTCCACCAAAATAAAATATGTTCATTCTGTTATGAAGCCCAACGAAAAGATTATTCTCGGAGCAGCGGGATTTGAACCCACGACCTCCATCACCCCAAGATGATACGCTACCTAGCTGCGCTATGCTCCGTTACAACAGAATAATTCATTATAATATCCTAATTAGCGAAGTTTATATTTAAGATTACCATATAATTTAATTATAATGTTATTTGACATTTTAGTATAAAGCATGCTATTATGTTCTACGACGAGCCGCCATGGTGAAATTGGTAGACACGCTGCTCTTAGGAAGCAGTGCTAAAGCATCTCGGTTCGAATCCGAGTGGCGGCATCTTTTCTTTGCACCTATGAAGTAAAAATAGATTGATTCTTCATTAAATTAAGATTTTTATTACATTTGGAATTTGAGATCTAGTCATCTTATATTTATATATATAAACATATATTTTTTTTATAATAAATCAATCTATAAAATGAAATTTTTTAATTAGTTCATTCCAGAATAATAATGTAATGTAAAAAATTTAAATTATTACGATACTCAGAACCTTGGAACATATATTAGCTCACACATCTCTCTTTCTCCTTTTTTCCGTCACCCTTCCCTATTGGGGAAAATTGGTCTATATGAGGAACAAGAAACTGAGCAATTTAGGCCGAAGAAGTGTGATAATTACTTTTATTCGTATAACAGGATTTCTATCAACTCGTTGGCTTTACCCCGGGCATTCACCATTAAGTAACTCATATGAGTCACCTATGTTTCCTTCACGGAGTTTCCGTTTAATTCATACGGTTCTGATTCGGAGCCAGAATGATTGGTTGGGTACAATTACTGCACCAAGTGCTATGTTAACTCATGGTTCTGCTACTTCAAGTGTTCCCAGAGAAATGCAGCAATCCACAGCCCTAGTGCCTGCTCTACAATCTCATCGGTTAATGATGCATGTAAGTATGATGATGTTCAGTTACGCAACTCTTTCACGTGGGTCCCTATTAGCAATAGCTCCTTCGGTCATTACATCAAAAAAGAATATGGATATCCCAAAAATTACTTCCAGTATAGACTCATCCATCTGGTCCTCCTCAGAAAAGAGCGATGAGCGGGGAGAGTGTGATTCACCAAACACTCCCTTTCTGTTATCTATAAATTCTCGTGAAGACCAATTGACTTAACAATCAGATCATTGGAGTTATCGAATTACTAGTCTAGGCTCTCCCCTTTTAACCTTAGGTATTCTTTCCGGAGCAGTGTGGGCTAATGAAGCATGGGGATATTATTGGAACTGGGATCCCAAAGAGACTTGGGCTTCAATCACTTGGCTTATGTTTGCAACTTATATGCATACTAGAGTAACTAAGAGTTGGCGAGGTAAAGAACCAGCAATTGCAGCTTCCTCGGGGTTTTCCACAACTCGGATTCGTTACTTAGGAGTTAATCCCTCAGGAAAAGGTTTACACAGCCATGGATGGTTAAGTTAATCCAGGATGTGATTTAAAGTACACTTTGCTTTGTTTCGTCGATCAAAAGAATTTTCGAGATTCTATAAAATTGTAAAAATCACTATTTGAAATAATTGTGAAAATCAAATAGTGATTTTTATAATCTGTATTTATTACTCAGAAATAATCAAACTCTTAACTACCGCTTCCGGAGATCCCAGGATAGAATAAAATCCACCTTGCTGTTCCACAAGGGTAAGACCAGATCGGGATAAAAACCAATGCCTATTATAGGCAACAATAAGCAAATTAGAATGAAAATCTCTCGTGGTCCAGAATCCATGATGTGGGAAATCGGAACATTAGAAACCTTATATCCATAAAAAATTTGACGTAACATGGGCAACGAGTAAATAGGGGTTAAGATTATTCCAATTGCTTCTATTAAGGTAATAATTATTTTCGAAGTAAAGGAGTAGTTTCGACTACCAACCATTCCCAAAGAAACCATTAATTCTGATATAAAGCCACTCATGCCCGGTAATGCGAGAGATGCCACTGGAAAGCTACTAAACATGGTGAATGTTTTAGGCATTGAAACAGCTATTCCCCCCATTTGGTCAATGAAAAGGGTACGCATTCTATCATAACTTGTTCCTGCCGAAGAAAAGAGGGCAGCACCAATTAATCCGTGAGGAATCATCTGTGGAATAGCTCCATTAAGGCCTATATCCGTTACAAAACCAATACCAATAGGTACGAAACCCATATGAGATACCGATGAATAAGCAATTCTTCTCTTTAAATTACGTTGACTCAAAGGGATTGGAGCTGCATAAACGATTTGAATTGCTCCTACTATTACTAACCATGGGGAAAATATGGAATGGGCATGGGGCAATAATTCCATATTAATCCGAATTGGTCCATATCCTCCCATTTTCAAGAGAATCCCAGCTGGAAGCATACATGTACTATAATGTGCTTCCCCATGAGTATCTGGCAACCAGGTGTGTAAGGGAAAGATTGGTAGTTTCACAGCATAAGCTACGGGGAAACTTAGGTATAAGACTATTTCTAATGCTATAGGATAGGATTTATTAGCTAAATTTTGAGAGTCCAATGTTGGTTCATTAGATCCATAGAGACTCATAGTTAAAGCTCCTATTGGGAGAAAAATGGAACCACCTGCAGTGTACAAAATAAATTTTGTGGCTGCGTATAGACGCCTTTTTCCCCCCCACATGGACAAAGGTAAGTGAACAGGAATTAGTTCCGGCTCCCACATAAAAAAGGAAAGTGAAGTATCTTGAGGAGCGGATGATCCTACCTGGCCGCCGTACATTGCTAACATCGAGAAATGAAATAATCGTGGACTTCGGGTAACTGGCCAAGCCGCTGAAGTAGCTAAAGTAGTAACGAATCCTGTCGATGAAATAAGCCCAATGGAAAGTCCATCAATCCCCAATCTCCAATGAAAATCAATAGGATTTATCCAATTATAATCTTCTTTCAATTAAATAAATGGATTATTAAAATTGAAATGATAACAAAATATATAGGTTATTAAAAGGAACTCTGACAAGCAAATGCCTGGAGTATACCATCGAACAATCTTATTCCCCCTATAGGGGAATAATGGGATTGATGAACCCGCGGGTATAGGTGAAGGAACAATTATTGTTAGCCAAGGATAGTTGCTCGTGATGGGGATAGAGGGATTTTGAACAGAAAACCCATTCCCAAGATTTGAGTATGGGTCTTTATTGAATGAGTACAAATTCCTATTTATTAGAAGAATAGATTAAACCTTTCATAAAGAGCCAACCATTCTTTTTCCATAGTATCTATCGGTCAGTAAGCTAAACCCATACTGCGAGTCGTCTCGGATCCCAAATAAACGCGTACACTCAGAAAATCTGTTGGACAAGCGGATTCGCACCTTTTACAACCTACGCAGTCTTCTGTTCTGGGAGCAGGAGCAATCTGGTTAGCCTTACATCCATCCCAAGGTACCGTTTCTGATACATCCGTGAGGCAAGCTCTTACACATTGGGTACAACCAATACATGTATCATAAATCTTTACTGAATGTGCCATTGGATCTATCGATTTCCAACAATACCGGGAGATACCATGAGCCTTAAATTTACTAAGATTTTACCGATGTATTGCTAATGACAATATTATACCGATAAAATCCATTTGATGAATCTTTGTATTAATGAATATTTAGAATATACAATTTTTATTTTTTATCGATTCTGAATGAAACCGATTCGAATTTTTTAGATTTTACTTAATACAACTTAATCATTTATATTAGCCACTAGCATAACAAATAAATGAATTTTATATGAAATAATCTCTATTTTGTTTATAAATTGGAATGACATATCAGATCTTTATATATCCTTTTCAAAAGGTGAAGAAAAAAAAATAGAATATATCCAGATTTGTTTATTACCATTTTAACAAATTGAATTGATCAATACGAATTGATTTTCTGTTACGATAGATAGTTAGAACAATGGCTAATCCAATAGCTGCTTCAGCAGCTGCAATAGCTACAATGGAGATGGAAAAGATCTCTCCTTTTACTTGTTGAATGTCCAAAAAATTGGAAAATGTGACAAGATTTACATTAACTGCATTGAAAATTGACTCGAGACACATAGGTGCTCTGATCATACTCCGACTCGTGATTAATCCGTAAATGCCGATACAGAATAGGAAAGCACCTGGAATAAGTGCATGTTCAAGCATGATCAATTAACTCCTTATGGATCCTAAGGTTCTTAAGTATAAATAAAAGTTAAGTAAGTATAAAAAAAGTTTTTATAGCACTACTCATGAAACGAAAAAATCATCTTTGGCCTGTAACACCTCACTCTCCTCCAGTTTAACCATTTTATCTCGGCGAGCCGTAGTAATAGCTCCTACTAGAGCAACCAAAAGAACTATAGAAAGAGGTTCAAATGGAAGCAAAGAATCGGTTAATAAATGGGATCCAATACGTTGGACGTCATCTGTTAAAGGTTCTTCCACGATCCCACCTGGTAATACAATTAAGGATACTCTGGACCATGATGTATCTAGGATCATAATAATCGGTAGAAAAAAAAGACTTATACAAAGTGCTAAAGTAATTCCATCTCCTGCAGTCCGGTATGTAGAAAGATGGAAAGATTGTGGCTCATTCGTTGACGTAACAGCAGATACAATTGAAACATTTACGGCTCCTACATAAATCGAAATTTGCACAGCAGCTACAAAGTCCGCATTCGGTAAAAGATATGGAAGGGATATACAAGCGAAAACTGACCCTGAAAGAGGAGCGGAATAAACTATATTTGTGAGCGATACTACTCCTGGACCTCCTAATATGGGACCTAACTCTAAGGAGACAAAAATAGTCTCATGAATTGGTTCAGGTAAATTGATCATGTTTGCAATAAACGAAAGTCCTCTCTTTCAGGATCCTATTCACTGACTCAAAAAAAATTACCCTGTTTCTATATAATTATATTCTGAGTTAATTCAGAAAGAAACTCTATATGTATTGTTTTTCCACCCCCCCCCTTTTTTCCGCTTCTCAATCGAACTCGGTGTGAGAATCAGTTACATCTCTTGAATCAAGATGTCCTTCCATAACTCCCTTAGATAAATAATTTAAACTTGGAATAGCTTGAATTGTAGAATCTTTGATCACTGATATAGGCAAACGTCCTAAAGCAATCTGATCATAATTTAATTCATGACGATTATAGGTCGAAAGTTCATATTCTTCAGTCATTGACAAACAGTTCGTGGGACAATACTCGACACAGTTTCCACAAAATATACAAACTCCAAAATCAATACTGTAACTTTTCAATTGTTTCTTTTTCATGTTCCTTTTCAATTCCCAATCAACAACAGGTAGATTAATTGGACATACACGAACACATACTTCACAAGCAATACATTTATCAAATTCAAAGTGAATACGTCCACGAAATCGCTCTGATGGAATTAATTTTTCGTAGGGATATTGAATGGTCATAGGTAAACGATTCATGTGATCCAAGGTCACCATAAAACCTCGACCGATATACCTCGCAGCTTGAATTGCTTGTTGACTATAATCCCGGAGTCCATTCACCATGGAAAACATATGGTAGATACCCTCGAATAAATTATTCAATTTTTTTTTATCCAACTCATAAGATTGAATAAATATATAAATTATAAATGTGTTTATTATAGAATCTTATTCACATAAATAAATTATAGTGAAAGAAGTTGAAAAGAAGCTGTTAATAATAAATTACCCAGGGCGACAGGCAAAAGAAATTTCCAACCAAGATCCAATAATTGGTCCATTCTTACTCTGGGTAAGGTCCATCTTGCCATGATAGAAATGAACAAAGATAAATAAGCTTTAGCTAATGTAATAGTAATTCCTATTGCAATATTGATAACCTCACCAGTTCCATCAGTTGAATTTAATTCTAAGTGGTCGAAAACTGGTAAGAAAGGGATAGAAAAGTTCCATCCGCCCGAATAAAGAACCGTTACGAACAATGAAGAAGCTAATAGATTTGGATGAGAAGCAACATAGAATAGGCCAAATTTTATACCTGAGTACTCGGTTTGATAACCTGCTATCAATTCTTCCTCTGCTTCTGGTAAATCAAAAGGCAATCTTTCACATTCCGCCGGGGAAGGAATGAAAAAAGCTACGGAACCTATAGGTTGACGCCACAAATTCCATCCCCGAAAACCATATTTGGACTGTGCCTCGACTATATCAACTGTACCCAAGCTGTCGGATAATCATAGTCGATGTTAGCATCACTGTTAGCATCTCTATTCCAGAACCGTACATGAGACTTTAGCTTCATACGGCTCCTCGATGGCTATCGAGAAACAAAAATTTAATGATAAATTTTCAGAGTCAATTGAACCAATGAGATTCTGTCTGCTATAACAATAGAAGCTTTCGAATCTATCTCAGCCTTTACAGTTTTTTGTTAGCGCTAACTCAAGTCTCTAAGTAGAAGAAGATTTTATATTTTCTATAGGATAGAATTTAATCATGCTCATTTATGAGAGGTGAGAACTGTATGAAGGATTACTTCGTTCCTGATAGTCATTCGTTTAGTAGATAAGGATATACTCCAGATCGGGGTCCTGGGGAAGTACTACTCGGTCGTCCCTACCAACGCCAAGTCCTAATCCCATTATTGGGAATATCTATATAAAGATGCTTTTTCTACTAATCTTTCGCGTATCTTAGTGTTCCTGACCATCTACTCCTGCCTAATCTAAGTATGATAGTAATAACTTCATACATTTTATCTTTTGCCCCCGCTGTCGGGTCCCGATAACTAATCTTAAACCCGGGTACACAATTTCCGTATGCTTTCACTCTCGTACATAGAGGATGGGACTCGATCCTATTACTGCAAATGAATAAGCTGTTTGATCTCACCCATATGACTATCTAGTTTTCTAGGATAAAAGGAAGAACTATCTCATCCTTTTCTTTTAATTGACTCTCTTGTGAAAGAGGTTTAGTATTTCAACGAATCACACGTGGGGATATGGATGACACGCGTAAAGCTAAAGGAATTTCATAACTAATGGATTGAGCAGCGGCTCGAAGACCACCCGAGAAAGAATATTTATTATTTGATCCGTATCCCGCCATGGGGGGTCCGAGAAGAGCAATACTTGAAACAGCGATCCAAAAGAAAACACCTGTACCAAGATCAGCTAGAATAATGTTGTGGCCAAAAGGAATTACTAAGTAACTTAGAAAAACTGGTATGATTACAACAGCCGGTCCGATATTGAATAACCATAAATCTCCCCTGGATGGAATAATATCTTCCTTCAATAGTAGCTTTATTCCATCTGCCAGAGCTTGAATAATTCCCGAAGGGCCAGTATATTCAGGTCCAATACGCTGTTGTATCCCTGCAGATATCTTTCTTTCAGGCCATATAATGACTAGAACTCCCATCGTAACTCCTAATACGAGAGTGATGATGGGGATGATAATCCATATAAAACCGAATAAATCTCTTGGAAATCCTAATAGATTGATAGCTTGTTCCTCAATATCTGTATTAACCACCGTTTCAACGATCAACCTCTCCCGTGATAATATCTATACTACCTAGAATTGTCATAATATCTGCCAATTTCACTCCTTTTAATAGTTGAGGAAGAATTTGTAAATTGAGGAAACCGGGTGGGCGAATTTTGAATCTCCAAGGAAAGAAAGAATCGTCTCCCATGAAAAAGATACCTAATTCTCCTTTAGGAGCTTCAATTCTAAAATAAAGCTCATTTTTGGGTAACTTGAAAGTGGGAGAGGGCTTTTTACCAATGAACCGATAATCAAAATCATTCCAATCTGATTTATTTACTTGATCAAGCCGTCGAGCTTCCAAATTTTCAAAAGGTCCCCCTGGAATAACTTCCAAAGCTTGTTTGATTATTTTCACGGATTCTCTCATTTCTCCGATTCGTACCAAATAACGAGCTAATGAATCTCCATCTTTTTGCCATTGAATTTGCCAATCCAACTCATCGTAACATTCATGATGATCAACTTTACGAACATCCCATTTTACTCCTGGAGCTCGTGGCATAGGCCCTGATAAACCCCAATTTATGGCTTCTTCTCTACCAATAATACCAACTCCATCAACTCGTTTCAAAAAGATAGGATTTCGTGTAATAAGTCTTTCATATTCATCCACCTTCGGTAGGAAATAATCACAAAAGTCTAAACATTTGTCTACCCAACCGTAAGGTAGATCTGCGGCTACTCCCCCGATACGAAAATAATTATGCATCATTCGCATACCAGTTGCGGCTTCGAATAAATCATATATCATTTCTCTTTCCCTGAAGATATAGAAGGAAGGAGTTTGTGCACCAATATCAGCCATAAAGGGTCCGAGCCATAACAAATGGGAAGCTATGCGACTTAATTCTAGCATAATGATTCTTATATAACTAGCTCTTTTAGGCACCTGAATATTGGTCAATCTTTCTGGTGCATTTACTGTTACAGCTTCTGCAAACATAGTAGCTAAATAATCCCATCGTGTGACGTAGGGAAGATACTGGACAACTGTTCTATTTTCAGCAATCTTTTCCATTCCTCTATGTAAATAACCTAATATGGGTTCACAACCAGTAACATCTTCACCATCTAAGGTAACAATAAGTCGAAGAACACCATGCATTGATGGATGATGAGGGCCCATACTTATTATCATGGGATCTCTCTTTGTAGTGAGCATGGTCGTATGCCGCTCCCCCTCGAATAATTCCAGAAATGAATAAGAATAAGGAAATTTTCATTCTTCATATTGATATAATTACAGTGGATGCTTAGCTAAAGATTCTAAAAGATAAATTAACGTTTTTTCAGTCCGCGAATACGTAATTGATTAATCAAATTTTCGTAACAGAGTGAATTTTTTTGAGATAGATGAGCCAAAAGACGTTCGCGTTTTCCTGGGATTTTCCACAAACCTCTCTGAGATGAATAGTCTTTGCCATGCAATTTTAAATGATAGGTAGGTTTCAAAATTCGATTAGTTAAATGGGATATTTGAAACTCAACGGATCCTGTTTGTTTTTCGGGAACCAAAGATGAACGAATCAATATATTTTTAGCCATAGGAACAACAATTGCTCCTAAATTAATTATATGCTGGAGGAAAAAAATAAAAATTTTTGGATTGTAGCTAATTAATAGTTTTTTTTTACAAAAATAAGAGCAAGATTTTCAATATCTTAAGATGTCTATAAAATAGAATAAAATCTTTCCAAATATTATTAAAAAACTGAATAAATTCATTTTTAGGTGATAAAATAAACAAGATTTTGTTTGAGCAGTGGCAAATAGCACATTCTTTCAAATAGTGATGGATAAATAATAAAAAGGTTCGTAATTTCTATATAATCCAAATTTTTTTTGGAGAAACCCTGATGGAATGCTATAAACAATGATAAAAATTGTTCATAATCAAAAATACTGAATGAAAAAGAATGCAAACATTTTTTTTCTTTTTTTCTCAACTGTTTTTTGAGGGATACATACAAATTCTTAACATAGCGAATCGACTTCCATCATTTGTATTAAACCGAAATCTATTCATACAACCCAGATCTTCCAATCGATAGCTGGACCAAAGAAACCGTTTAATAATTTGAGTTTCATTTGCGTTAAATTTTCGATCTTCTTTTATTGGTTCCTCGTAGTTGCGCCTATTCTCCCCGGAACAAGAATTAAATTCTGCTCCTTGATTTCCATTTTCTTCTAAATATAAGGAATTCAATATTCCCAATTGTATACGACGTTTCGAAGGTAAAATATCTTCGAGATTAAATGAATCTGAAATAATTATTTTTTCTTTATTCTCAATAACTTTTACGCGTAGCATAGATTCATTAAAAAGGATGAAATCAGATATTCTTCTAAATCTACTTTTAAAATTTAATAGAATACTTATCATTTTATACATCAGAATCTCGTCGTATAATATTTCTGGTAAACGATGTCCCAAATCTTTGAATATTTTATTTGTACCATCCATGCAAGTATAGTTATAAAATAAAACTATATTTTTCAAAATCTTCTCATAGAGAGACCGAAAATTGACTCCTTCAACTCCAAATTTAATGATATTAAGAAGATTCGTTGTATTTCCTGCTATTTCTGCTTTCTCTGCTATCTTTTCAGATTTCAAATTCCATCGCTCAATATACTTATGAGATTCTCTTCTCTCAAGTAATCTTTTTTTTGCATAATCGTCTTTGTCTTTCCTTAAAAGAGATCTCTTTGGTTCGTGTATGAAACTAAAGTCACAAGTTGTTAGAAATTCATACATTTCTATAATATTAAATTTTTTTATAATCTCTGGATATAGCCATGAATATAAATTAGAATTTAAATGAATGTTTTTTTTCCTATCAATTCTTTTATATTCATTCTTCTTTCTATCATTGACTAATATATATTTACGTATCTTTTGAATACGATCATTAAATGCGATTTCTTTTTTTTCATCTTGCCATATTGGAAATCTTTCAATGTCCGCATCTTCTATAGAAGCAAGATAACTATAAGATAAAAGATTATATTTGTAACGTTCATTAAGTTTCCCCGTTTCTTTCAGATCCGCAATGAGTTTAGAATAAATCCTTTTTTTATAAGAACGTAAAGATTTATATTTATCAAAATTATCGGAAAAATAATTTTCTATTTGCCAGTGTTCAGTAACCTTATCTCTCCATCTCTGTGGTGCGATCTTACGCCATATCCGTAAAGGTACATTATATCGATGAAAACATTGTAACCATTTCTTCCAGTCCTTCTCTTCCAAATCCCGTGGCTTCCTGGAACTGAGTATTCCCTCTTCATTCGAAAAAGCTTCAATATTTTCTTTAATAAAGAGATTTGATATCTGGTACCTTAATGATTCCACTGGATAATACTTATTCATTGTTTTCATTTGCCATATTTTGTGAAATACATATGCTTGGGATATTAATCCCGTATCCTGATTAGGATGAACTTTGAAATATTCCATTTCTTTACTAGAAAGAATTAAATCTTTATTGAAAAATTTATTATCCTTCGTTTTTGACTTAGAAATGAAAAATATTATTTTCTTATAAATTGTTGAAAGATCTCTTGTAAATCCCATTCTTAATTGTATGTTGAACCAAATGAGATGAAGAAGAACTACAAAATTTCTATTCATTTTTTTTGATAAAATTTTGATTAAAAAGATCCATTCCTCGATCAATTCCATACTTCTTCTGTGAAAATTCACAATTATTTGAGAAATTTGAATTGATATCTTTCTTGATCTCAGTTCTTTCTCATTACCAGGATATACTCCATTCTTCTCTTTTGAATTAATATTAATTTCTAGTTCATCAGAATGGGTCTGTTCAGTGATTCCTTCAATCTGATTACTTTCCGGGGCTACGAAATCCCTTCTTAATTCTTCAATATTTGTTCGAGCTTCATATCCAAATTGATCTGGAATTGTTGATGAAAAATTTTCATTACATTTAGTTGTAATTTCAATTGGTAATTCATCAATTATTTTGCTACTTATCCCAAAATTTGTTCTGTGTTCATTACCTGGTTCAAAACTAGATATATCATTATTCGTAGTTTTATTGGGCTGAGTATCTAATATTGTTAGATTTTTTTTATAAATATTTGATTTTTTTTTTAATGGAAAAAACTTGTTAAAGATTTCTGTAATTTTTTCTGATAAAATATCTATTTTCCATCTTTTTTTCAATCCTCGAATTAAAGGCTTAAAGAAAGGAGGGTTTTTTTTCCTACTGCCAAAGGGTAGATAGGTTTGATATCCAAAGGCTGTTAAAAAACCATAATCAATTTTTCTTTTTTTTGCTAAACTATATGAATTCGTTTCGAATCCAGGATCACGCCACTTCAAATGAGAAGGATTTATAATTTTTATTTGAAGACCGTCTCTAAGCCACGAAAATGGTAAATCGTTCACCGAAACTTCGGTACCATCATAAGTGCATCCTATAAAAAATTCCTTATTCCAATCATTCCAATCCTCTGCCCATTCCTGAGTTTGGAATAACAATAGATAACTAATAGTTTTAAATATTATTAATATAGGTAATACTATATATTTTCTAAAATATAATTGGCTGACTAAAAAAAAACCTCTTGCCCAATGAGCAAGTTGAAAATCAAATCTTTCTGCCGTCGCGAGACGATTAGCCTTTGTTACTGCTTTTATAGCAAAAACCTTTTTCGAAAGAAAGGATATTAATCCTTTTATCTTCTTCTCAGGATGTTCAAAAGTCGGTTTTACATTTATACCTATTTTGCCCGGAGAAGAAAACGTAGTTTTTTTCAATATTCTCAAAAAAAATGGAGAATGCATTTCCGATTGTAATGATTCTTGTAATAAAGCTTTACGCCTTCGAGCACGTATGGATCCTAATATCAGGTTCCGACGAAAATCTGGTTGTGTTGCGAAACTTTTCACATTTCTAAATTTTTCATTCTTTTTTTCAATCCAATCTATACTTTTTATTCTGAGGGAACGAATTCCACTGAATACATTCATAAGATCGAATGCATTGTTTATTAGTTTTAAAAATAGAGGTTTTTCTTTTTTAAATTCTCGGAGTTGGGGTCCAGTAAAGTTACCTGAACCTAAATCATCATCTGTTTGCCAATCATTTTCAAGTTTACACCATAGAGAATACTCGTCAGTCAAAACACAAGGTGATTTTGGTATTGCAACTCCTTCACGTAATTCTCTATTCAGAAGAGGATCAAACCCTTTAAGGAAAATATTGTTACTGTGATCGCATAATTTATTCTTTTTTTCAATAACTTTTTCTATTGAAGATCCTTTGTCTAGAGCTCGAATTCTATTCGTTAATTCATTATTCAAATCATCTTTTCCCCGGTTCTCGGTATCAATCCATTCCTTCTGACGAAGATCTTCGAATGACTTGAAATTTTCCTTGAAACTTCTTTCAAAAATTGACAAACTAGGTGAAGATGTGAAAGATATTCTTTGTCTCCCATCACTCACACACGCGTCAAAAAAATATTGAGACATCTCTGTTTTTATAAGAGTCATCGCGTTGAAATAGAAAAGATCCTCTTCGACATATCGGAATGGTCGGACCCATTTTCGATAATCGAATAAGATAGTAGGCAACTTTTTTAACCACGATAACTTTTTAGCTTCCTTTTTTTCAAAATTAGAATATATCCTGTTATCGAAGAGAGGTACGGGAGCTCTACCTAAATATAATAGACAGAGAGCTATATAAATGATACGGGAAGTTCGAGCAAAGAGAATCTTTACTAAATAAGAAAGTCTATTGTCTGTATCTGAATCGGGTTTTAGAACGGAAATAAATTTGGCCAAAATTCCGGGAAAAATGGAACCACCCAACCACCAGCCATAAAGGCTACTTATTACAAATAAAAATTTATTGCTATAACGGAAAGTAAAGAGTTTGGCTAATCTTGTTAATACAGGACTTGGTAAGAGAACAGGATTGAATAATGAAAGGATAATAATATCCAAAAATGTTAATGTTCTTCCTTCATAGATAAATTGAAAATCATCTTTCCGGACTATTTTTGCACGCATAAAATGATAATGCATTATTGGTCTTTTTTCTTTTTGCAATCGGCGACATAAAAGACGATACCAATAAAATAGCATGTACGGTAAAACTAGCAAAATTACTGCATGAGGTTTCACTAACATGACATAGAGATGCAAATAGTATACCGATAAAATGATTACCAGTTGTCCTACAATTGAAGTTCCAACAACTAATTTAGCATTAGAATCTTTCCCTAAAAGAAGGGTTCTTACGAGTAAGATCTGAGGAAGACCGATAGGTAATGTTGCAATAAATCCGTAATATAGTCCGAATAAGATCAATGGGCTTGAAACATTTATCCACGGCAATATTTCAATCCGTAATAAAAAAAGTGAAAAAGGTTTTTTTGACGTAATAGGATCACCTCCTCAGAAACGGGAGTAGAAAATGGTTATTAATAGCTGCTTTATCCTCTTCCGGGATTATTCTATTATCTCTCTTATTATCTTTCTTACAAGCATATTTTTTTTTTAAAGTATTTGATTTGCCTTGCATTCCCCGTTCACATTTACTGTGGTTCATACGAGTAACAGAAACTCTTTTTGACAAATGTAAATAGTTTGTTTCTACCACACTTTTCTTACTCGAACGATATGGAAAGATTAGTGATATGAAAAGTAAAACTAAATTGAATATATGGATTCGATGTGAAGAATTGGAACAAATGATAAATAGAAAGTCGAAGAGCTTGTGTTCTCGATTGGAAAAGATTTCAGTTAACAATCCCAAATTCCATTTTGTCCATAAATTCAATAAATATCTATTCAATAAATATTGATGTTCTTCTTTATCCCAACAAGCTTTCTCCCAATGAGGGTTCTGTTGAGACATCCTCTCCGATAAGAAATAGAATCCTTTCGGTATCAATTGTTTTTGCTTATATTTAGGTTTCTTTCTGTTCATACTTCGGTCTCTATTTTCCTCCAAAAAATGAAATGCCTATGATGCGTAATCCTTTATATAATACATAATAATGATGACATGACACAAAGAAAAATTTACATCAATTGAGTGAGAATATTAATGGAATAGAAAGAATCTTTATTAGTTTTTATTTCGAAACAGAATCATTCGCTCCATCATCTTTTTTTCACATACCTTTTAGTCAGTCAGAAAGGGTAGGCAAACGACGGGGGGGCGAAAGGGATTGCTATCGTTACCCCTTCTCCGTATAATAGAGGTTAGGGTGTACGCGAAGTTCCGGAGAAAGTTCCGGGT